AATTTCTACAATAAAATTAGGTAGGTCGCTAATATAGTTCCCTATCCGCGATGCTGCTATTTACTGAAATAATTTGACTTTTTACTGGAATCCTCGATTCCAGTAAAAAGTACGCCCTTGACTGCTTTGCTTATGTACAAAGTCAGAAATATTATAATTGGATCAGTGAATCATTTTTCAGGCATTCATTGAATGATAAATGACTACAAGTGACGGAGATACACGATTTAAATAACGGAAAATCCAATATTTAAAAATTGTATCTAGAATGACCGGAAAAGTGGAAACAAGACCAGATATAATTTGCTCATTATGAGCAAATCCAAAATCATTGTATACATAGCCAATCATGAGTTCCCAACCGTGGGGCGAATGAAATCCGATACATAAATCAGTTACTAAAAGAAGCGAAAGGGCTTTTATTGTGTCGCTTAAATTATATAGGAATTCTTGAACCCAAGCGTTAAGAATAACAAGTTCTTCATTACCCAGAATGGAATAACCACTTAGAATAACGAAACAGATTGTATTTGTCGAGAAGTGCAAAATCGTATGGATATGATCCTCATCGTGCATCTTGATCAACTGGATTGTTTCTTTCTGGAGCCCTATACGAAGCTTTTCGAAATGTCTTTCCGGAAATTCCTTTATCATTTCGTCCAAGAGGAATAATTCCTCTAATTCTATGAATTTTGCTAGAATACTCTTTTCTTGAATATCATTAAAAAAAGTTTCGAATTGCCTAGTATTCCACCAATTAGTAACCCAAAATTCCAGACTTTTATTAAATGAGAGAGAGATCCACCAGGGCAAAAATATTAAAAAGACTATAGATGAAAGATATCGAAGGGGAATGGATGCACTCTTTTTTGTCATTTTTTCATCTGTGAAGTGTTAATGAACCCACCACATTCGTTGATTCTATACAATCTAATATTTCTATCAAGCATGAGTTCTATTACAAAGTATCGCACCTAGGAATCTAGTCTCTATTTTTTAGTTGTGAGTTGTGATTCGGCAGTTAGTCCTTGAATCGAGTGTAGAAAAAATACAAAATCGAAGAAAAATTCACTTCGAATTCGAATGAAGAAATAATAAAAAAATGATGAATGCCCGAAAGATTCAAATACTGAATATTATTGGGATTTCGAAATGAAAGAACCTCCTTTCTATTAAAAATGAAAATATCAAATATTTCGAAAAAAAAAATTGTCGTGGGCTCCCCAGCCTCAGAGCATAGTCCAGGAATCTTTGAGAGAATTTTCTGAAGAATATTGTGATGCTCAAAAATGAGTGAAAAAAAAAGACGGAAAAGTTCTCATTCTATGAAATCCAATTCTTTGTTCATTAAGAAAGACAAAAGAAAGGATAAAAGAAAAGGGCCAATTGACAAAAGAAAATCGAGATAATTTCCAAGATATGATCTATCCATATCTAACGTATCAATTCCAAATATTGAAAATAAAAAGATAAATTTTTTATTCCGAACCGTTTTGATATATCAGATGAATCTAATCTATGATTTCGATTTCTTACTTCTTTTGTTACTGAATTGAGTTGAGTGGGGCTTTCCATCCGCAAAAAACAATTTTTTCGTAGACAAAAAAAGTTTTGTTTTATGTTATGGCAGGTCTGTACACGTTTGCTTTGCTTTGGCCCAACTGGGCATTCTGAATAAACTTCAATCAAGTAAGTTATACTATAGAAAAAGAGGATTCTTGGGTTTTCTTCCTGACGCGAAAGCATTTATTCTTCAGTTCATTTTTCAAAATCCTTCAATTGGTACACGTAAGAAATAGGCCAATTCCGCAGCCTTTTGCTCAATTTCTCGTGGAGTCAAATTCTCATCAGTACGATTCAAGGGAATGGCCCCCAAGCCTCTGCTTTCTATATAAAGGACGCGACGAGCATAAATACCTTCTTTAACTTCTATTCTAACGGACTGAATATCTTTCATAAGAAATCGTAGAAAGATGCGGCGATTTTTTCCAGGAAATCCCCAACGAAAAATACACACTATTCCTGCTTTTCTATCAAATCGATCATAACCGCTACCTACATTCCATGTAATTGTGCACCACAAATAGGAACTAATAAAGAGACCCGCGATCCCATAGAAAGACATCACGATCCCCTGTGGGAAAAAATTTATTTGCCGAGACGGAAATAAAAATATCAAATTACTATCAAGATAACTAGAAATTCCAACCAATAAGAATCCTAATGAACCTAAAAAAAGGATAAAGGCCCAGCAGAAATTACTTGTTTTGCGAGATCCTGCTATAAATTCGATCCATATATATTCTGATAGCCAACTCATACATACTCGATCCAGTTGTATTTTATTGGAATTGAGAGAATAACCCAAATAAATTTGATTTGTTTCCGAAGTAACGCTCATCAACTAGTACTATTCTGATGTGAATTGTTAGCAGAATTTCATCGAATTGATTAGATGGTTAGATATAATAAAATAAGAACATCTCCTTCATACGATTCCCTATAGATACATTGACTTTCATTGCAGACATGAGCTCGGATCACGACCTCTTGTTGAAAATAGATAGAATTCATTTACCTATATATCATGTTTACGCATGACGCATGCATAAGAGCTTTTGCGTTTATGTTCGGAGAAAGCCACCTCTTAGTCTTATACACTATTCTACTAAATAGATATATGCGTTCACTAAATTTTGAAAAAAAAAACTAGATGAGATTTGACCCCATCGGATTTAAAAAATCTTATTTTTTTGAACATGAAGAAATAAAGAAGCCATTGCAATTGCCGGAAATACTAGGCCTACTAAAGGCACAAAAATAGAGGGAAAGTTGTTGAGAATTGTCATAGAAAGGGTACCCCGATTTAATATTTGTACCTGTTATTGGTATAAGGATATCCTATAATAATTAGAATTCATATTCTAATTCGTATATAATTGGATATAAGTATACTAAGTATACTAAATGAGTATATATATTAAGTGCAAGAAACGTAGGACTAAATAAACGGACTTATTCATCTTTCTATATCAAATATAAGTATGATAATCCATTTTCGTTATTATTCTTACTTATTTTTCTCCTTCTGTTGTTCTTCGCTTCTAATTTCTTTTTTAATATCTAATTGCCTTTTTAATAAATTAATAAAAAAAAAATTAATAAAAAAATAAAAAAGACTTTCTTAGAAATTCCCGAAGGATTCCAATCCAAGAGCGGAGATTCTTAGACAAAATGGAACTTGGTTGAGAGATATAGAAAGATGCAGGGTTCTATATTTTCTCCATTTGAATTATATATACATATGCAAGAGGGGAACATGAAATTCGTTTTATTTGCCTTACCTTCTAATTCTCAGGAAGAAGTCTCTTTTTATGTTATGTTGTTTTGTTGAGAGAGGTTTACTGATTACTAATCCGTAATATCGGTAAAAAAAAATAATTATCCGCATGATTCTTTCTACAATGAAATCTTCTGTCACCAAAGAAAAATCTATTCTTCAGATTTGATTTTGATTCTGATAACCTAACTAACTAATTGTTCTTGTTCGCCACAAAAAAAAATTTCACTTAAGAATTCTACTTGAGTTACTTTTGATTCAAAGGAAAAAAGGCGTGGAGCTGAAATAACTCACTCAGAACCCCTTTTAAAGTATTACGCGGTACGATTGGGTCGAATAAGCCCTTATGGAATAAATATTCAGCCGCTTGTGAACCTTCAGGTACTGTCTTCTTCAATGTTTGTTCAATTACCCTTTTACCCGCAAATGCAATATAGGCATTAGGTTCCGCAATAATGATATCCCCCAACATACCAAAACTAGCTGTCACTCCGCCAGTCGTAGGAGATGTAAGAATTGATACATAAAATAACTTTTTATTTGATTGATAATCATATAAAGCGGAAGATATTTTAGCCATTTGCATCAAGCTCAAACTTCCTTCTTGCATGCGTGCTCCTCCGGAAGCACACACTAGAACAAGAGGTAAAAGTTTATTGGCAGCATACTCGATCAAACGGGTAATTTTCTCGCCTACTACGGATCCCATACTACCCCCCATAAACTGAAAATCCATAACCCCAATTGCGATGGGAATCCCGTTTAGTTGCCCCGTACCTGTTTGAATAGCTTCCGTTAATCCTGTCTTTCTTTGATAAGAATCAATACGATTTTTATAAGGTTCTTCGTCTGAATGAAATTCAATGGGATCCATAGAGACCATGTCGTCATCCATCGGATTCCAAGTACTTGGATCAACCGAAAGTTCGATTTTATCTGAACTACTCATTTTCAAATGATATCCACATTGTTCACAAATATACATTTTTGACTTAAGAAATTTCTTATAATTTAATCCATAACAATTTTCGCATTGAACCCACAAATGCCTGTATTTTTGAGTTACGTCGAGATCATTAGAACTTTCTCTTATAGTTAAATCACTACCATTCGTACTATTTTTTATATTGGAACTCTCGCTTTCACTACTATTTCCACTTTCACCACAAATGAAATTATAAATGTAACTGTCACTGTAATTGTCACTACTACTTAAAATGTGACTATCAATACAGATTTGAGAATGCAGATAAGAGTCAACGCGATTATGAATGTGATTATTCCAACTCGATTTAGTATCATACATGTAACGATCATAGTCGGTATCATAACTTTTAGATCCATTATTTCTATAACTCGAATTACGAAAACTATAAAAATAACTTTCTAGTTCACTCAGAAAAGAATGATCATTATCAATTTCCAAAATTTGACTTTCAATATCAAAATATATGGAATAACTGTTCCTATTACTATCCTTAACAAAAAAAGTGTCATCCGAGATAAAATTCCCAATGTCCCTGACACCCACTAAATGATCAACATTACTGTAATTCGAACTGTCACTCCAACTCTGAATGTTTTTATCCTTATCATTTCTAACCCGGTCCTCACTTCCACTGGTATTTTTAATAGGACCAAGACTATCCATTGATTTACT